TTTTTGGAAACTTATAAAGTTCTTCTGTTAAGCCCTGATCAATGAACCTACAAAATCCTTCAAATTGTATCTGATTCAACCCGGGTATTGTAGACATTCCCGCATTTCCGTCACCGAGCATTTTGAATTTCCCATTTATCAAAAAATCCCATTCTTTTCTCATTCTGCATTGAATCATATGAATCGATCTAGCAATGATGGAATTTCGATTCTGTTTACTGAATCACATGAAATTTTACCCAACTCCATATATATGGAATGTATGAAATACGTATGAACGGAGGAAAAAAGATGATTTTGGACTTAATTTTAGACTTAGTTAAATTGGAATTTCTAAGAGACAGATCCAAACGGAAAGGAATTGATAAATTCCACTTAGAATTATGGAGTTTTTTTATTTTGTCTAGAATAGAAAATTCACTTTATACCATTATTATGATATTACATATTCCAATCCGATTGGATATCAGAAAAATAAATGGATTCGGGATTTGATCCATTCACGGAGATAAAGACATAATAATCAGAAACAATATAACAATAGAAAGTTAATTTTTTGAGTACTTAACTCTTTCGTGAATTCCATTGTTCCAAAAATGATTTGCAGAGAACTCCTTTTTCTTTTTTTCGTAGAATTTTTATTTTTAGAATACGATTGAAGTGCATAAGAAGGCTTGTATTTATTAAACCCGCGCTGCTATAGCTATCTATCCATACATCGCTCTCCTTTATTGCATACTTCTACTCGGGACAGCACATGTCGTACTCTATCAAAAATCAAAATTTCTATTTTCTCTTCAATCTAATCAATCTAAATTGCAGTACGACAAGTGTCCGCCAATTCCCTATAAACGGGCATCATACACAAATAATATACCCCATAAGCTAACTGTGGAACACAACTTATGTTTGGGGTTTACATATACTAATAATTGACATTATAATTGAAATTGAGTTGAGAAGGTTTTTTTTTTTCAATAAAAAAATCAAGACTGATTAGTTATATATCAATTTTGATTTTCTTATATCATTTATCATTAGGGAAAGACAATTTGAGATGTAAATCCAAGAGTGGTTCATGAATTTACAGTCATATAGTTAATGGTTCCAATTTGTTCTGAATTTTGGCTTTTGTAACTGAAAAAAATTCCCATTTGGTTTTTTAATAGAAAAGAGAGGTATTTAGATATTGGGTGTTTTGAGATACTATAAAATTAATTGAAGGGAAGGAGCCGGCCCCCCCCAAAAAAACAAATAACAAATTAACAAATAAAGGGGAATATTTTCATCTATTTGGTATCGTTTTGGCGGCATGGCCGAGCGGTAAGGTGGGGGACTGCAAATCCTTTTTCCCCAGTTCAAATCTGGGTGTCGCCTGATTAACAAAAGACAAGACTCGAAATCCCTTATTCTTTATTCTCCTTTGCTGTTATAACTCGCCGAATTTTTCCCAGCAAAACACACGTAGTCTTGAGACTTTCTTGATTGGAAACAGCTGGGGGTTCCCTTCTTTAAATTAAAGTGCCGTAACTCGTTGTATTTAGGATTCAAGGAAAGATTATAGTAGTGGAAGGGCTATCATATCAAATAAAGAGTTACCGATTTTTTTCCATTACTAATGTCGTGTCTACTGGTCGGGTCTTGAATTAGATTGGATGGATAATCGGCTTTTTTCTTTTACTTAATGATAATGAAGGACAAGAAAAATAAAGAATAGGTATCAGTATTCCTACATATATATATTAGTAGCATTCCCTTTGATACTTCAAAAGAAAAGCGTAACTGCAGTTTAATTTTTCATATTTATTGGAGTCTTTCATCAAGGGTGTTGGGTCAGAACCCCCTTTTGACTCTGCACCAGTGATTCCACTATTATTAATAAACACTAATGGAATAATTCCTTCATATTCAGAGAGATAGGGGACATAATTCACATGGATATAGTAAGTCTCGCTTGGGCTGCGTTAATGGTAGTCTTTACATTTTCCCTTTCACTCGTAATATGGGGAAGGAGTGGACTCTAGAGATACTACGAATTGAGTTGGGGAATCAAATTGTATCACTTTTTTACAGATTTTTTATAGATCGTTTTGCAAAGCATAAATAATCTTTATTAATTATTTAATATATTGAATTCATTAATTTAATTCAATTTCGAATTAAAAAATTGAATTAATAAAAGTATCTTCATTCCGAAATTGTATTGGCTTTTATTTCTGCTGTGCTTTATTGACGCGTTTGCTATCATGGCCGAAGGATTCAAAATCGATAGGATAACCCTTTTCGAATTTCGAAATCCGAAGAAGTTACCATAGAACCCTGTAAACCGCGCAATCAATTACTTCTTTGAAATGCTAAAAAAAAAGATGACTTTCTAATTTTCTATAAATTAGAAAATAATAAGAGTTGCCTCGCGATTATTTCAGATTGATTGGAATCAACAAAAATCAAATAGATAAAGGAAACAAATAGATGAAGCAAAGAAATAGAATTGAGATAC